TTTTGTGCACACTAAAAAGTTGCACCGGGGAAGATGTCTAAAAGTTGTTGAACATTTGAATAGAAAACTAGCTAGACTGTAATAGCTAGTCTGTGTATTCTTTTATGTTAGGGTTTTGAGAGTTGTTTTTAAGTGTTTATGTGATATTAAATTACCTTTACATCTATTGTCCATTTTAAGCGCTTGTTTTTGGGGTTTGGCAAGTTAGCTTGGTGGACGCAAGTGTAGGTGTAAATGGGGGGTAGGGGGGTTTGTTGAGTTAATTGAATTAATACTTAAAAATAACGTGCGTATGCGTATGCGTGTACGTGTGTATGTGTACGTGTGTATGCGTATGCGTATGCGTGTACGTGTGTATGCGTATGCGTGTACGTGTGTATGCGTATGCGTGTACGTGTGTATGCGTATGCGTGTACGTGTGTATGCGTATGCGTGTACGTGTGTATGCGTATGCGTGTACGTGTGTATGCGTATGCGTGTACGTGTGTATGCGTGTGCGTGTACGTGTGTATGCGTGTGCGTGTACGTGTGTATGCGTGTGCGTGTACGTGTGTATGTCCGTCAAGCATGAATATATAGTCCTCTGGACTGATTGGTGTGCCAGAGCTTGCAAGATTCTGAAGTTCAGCTACATAATTTTGTCGGCCCCCATGCCTTTACGGCTTAGCTGAATCACAGCATTTCCGAAAATTATAAAAATACCAACTGCATGACACCACAGTTATGTTAGGCATGGGCTGATTAGTCATTAGTCCATCGAGATGTCTTATTTAAGGTCACGGAGTGGGCGTCTTAGCCTAAAATGGCCCTGAAGTAAGAACCAGATGTATTGTAAAGATCAAGTTTAGCTACCCCCACGTTGAAATGGGCGCTGAGCGAGAAGAGGGACACGATTTGGGCGGGTTGATGGTTTCACGGAGGATGGTAGAATAAGAGACCAACGATAGGATAGGGATAGACATACTGACAAGGATTGAGGTTTAGGCAGCCTGACAGAATGGTTTATGCAATCTCCTTTTGAACCGTTATTCCCTAGGCATTGACTGCTTTGGGACTTGAATATTCATGTGGAATATAGTTGAATGGGGAAATAACATATATGTCTTATGTAAGATATATAGTAATATGTACTAGCTTAATATGCATGGGGCATATAATATTATGCACGATATACATAGTACCCCGGAGGGGGGTCAAGAAATAGTTTAATTAAGAATTTCAGCTTTGGGTGCTGATGGTGGGACTAGGGTCCCTTTCTTGATTCTTCTTGCCTTTGAAGGATATGTTCCTTATTTTTGGTTTACAAGACCAAGGTAATGTTTATACTACAGAGGCTGGGGAATCTTCATTTTAATATTTTATTTTCTAGCATGCTGGCTAGGGGTATAAGAATAAGGATAATGGAGAAGTATAGGATAGATGCGATTTGTCCGATGATAATGAATGGGTGTTCTACTGGTTGGCCCCCAATTCATGTTAGGGTAAGTAGGTCAGCTACTAGAAGTCAGTAAAGGCATTGGCTGATTGGGCGGAAGATCATGCTTCGTTGTTTGGAATTGTGAAGGAATGGTACTAGGGCTAGGATCAGGATAGATAGTACTAAGGCGATAACTCCTCCTAGTTTGTTAGGGATTGATCGTAGGATTGCGTAGGCAAATAGGAAATATCATTCGGGTTTGATGTGGGGTGGGGTATTAAGTGGATTGGCTGGTGTATAGTTGTCTGGGTCTCCTAGAAGGTCTGGAGAAAAGAGAACTAGCATAAGAAGGAATAGGATTATAAGGAGGAATCCTAGGGCGTCTTTGATTGTGTAATATGGGTGAAAGGGGATTTTGTCCGCGTTTGAGTTTAAGCCAATGGGATTATTTGATCCGGTTTCGTGGAGAAATAGAAGGTGGACAATTGCTAGGGCTGCTACAATGAAAGGGAGGATAAAGTGGAAGGCAAAGAATCGGGTCAGGGTGGCTTTGTCTACTGAGAAGCCGCCTCAGATTCATTCTACCAAGGTTGTACCGATGTACGGGATGGCTGATAGGAGGTTTGTGATTACTGTTGCTCCTCAGAAGGATATTTGTCCTCATGGTAGGACATACCCTATGAAGGCTGTTGCCATGACGGTAAATAATAGTAGTACTCCGATGTTTCATGTTTCAATGAAGGTATATGATCCGTAGTATAATCCCCGTCCTACGTGGAGGAATAGGCAAATGAAGAATATTGAGGCCCCGTTGGCATGCATATACCGGATTAGTCAGCCATAATTTACATCTCGGCAGATGTGTGTGACTGATGAGAAGGCTGTTGTGGTGTCGGATGTGTAATGTATGGCTAGGAAGAGGCCTGTGAGGATTTGAATTACAAGGCATAATCCTAGAAGGGATCCGAAGTTTCATCATGCAGAGATGTTAGATGGAGTGGGGAGGTCAATGAAAGACTCATTAATGATTTTTATTAGTGGGTGGGTTTTTCGGATGTTGGTCATTTAAGTTTTTGTAGTTGAATTTACAACGATGATTTTTCATGTCATAGGTCATGGGTGTTCCATGCAGAAATAATGACTATGTCGGTTTTCTTGTTAAGTTTATTTTTTGTGGCGAGTTTTATTGGGTTTGCTACGAAGCCGTCCCCTATTTATGGGGGACTTGGGTTAATTTTAGCGGGTGGTTTGGGGTGTGGGTTAATTTTAGAGTCTGGTGGATCTTATTTGGGGCTTATAGTGTTTTTAGTGTATCTTGGTGGCATGATAGTAGTTTTTGGTTACACTACTGCTATGGCTACTGAAGATTATCCGGAGACTTGGGTATCAAGTTGGGTAGTGGTATTTATGTTTGGGGCGGGATTATTTGTGGAGTTAGTACTTTTTTTGTGATTTATAGGTTCAGAGGAGGTAAAATTAATTGTAGGGTTTGATAGTATGGGTGATTGAGTGGTTATGGAGGGGGATCAGGGTGGTTATATGGGAGAAGATATGGTTGGGGTTTCTGCCATTTATGATTATGGTTGGTGGTTGGTTGCTGTTGCTGGTTGAACTTTATTTGTGAGTGTATTTATTGTTATTGAGATTACTCGAGGTGGCTAAAGGGGTAATACTAGGAAGGCTAGGGGTAGGGTTAGAAGTATAGATAAGAAATATAGTTTTATTAGGCCTTTTTGATTGGTGGTAATGTTGGAGGCTGTTGAATTTAGATTAGCTAGGAATTTAGGGAGAGTATATTCTAGTCAGATAAGGTCGAGGGATTTAAAGGCTATAGTTTGGCTTAGGGATAAATTTTTGAGTGGTAGTAAACGATGTATTACTAGTGGGAAGAATCCGAGTAATATAGAAAATTTTCGTGGGGAGAATGAAGTGTTTAATGTCAAGTTAAGGGTTAGTTTGTTAAGTTCTATGGCTAGGGCTAGGCCTGCTAGTGAGACTATTAGTGCTGCTGTTTTTAGGGGTAGAGGTATGGTTATGGGGGGGGTAATGATTGGTGGTATCAGGTGAGTAATTAAGTAGCCTGCTAGGATACTGCCAATTATTAGTCGTTTAATAGGGTTAATTATTGATGGGGTTGTTTCATGGATTAATGTTATGGGTAGGAATCGTGGATGGCCTATGAAGGCGAAGAAAACAATTCGGATGCTGTAAATTGCTGTTATTGAGGTTGCAATGAGTGTTATGGTTAGGGCTCAGGCGTTTGTATAAGACGTGTTTATAGCTTCGATAATCAGGTCTTTAGAGTAGAAGCCTGCTAAAAATGGGGTTCCTGTGAGTGCTAGGCTACCGATTGTTAAAGCTGTAGTGGTAAAGGGTATGGCTTTGGCCAGTCCTCCTATTTTACGGATGTCCTGTTCGTCATTTAGGTTGTGGATGATTGATCCGGAGCATAGGAATAGTATGGCTTTGAAAAATGCGTGGGTGCAGATGTGTAGGAAGGCTAAGTATGGTTGGCCAACTCCCAGGGTCACTACTATTAGTCCGAGTTGGCTGGATGTTGAGAAGGCGATAATTTTTTTAATGTCATTTTGTGTTAGGGCGCATAAGGCTGTAAATAGGGTGGTTAGGGCACCTAGGCATAGTATGAGTGTTTTTATTGTTGGGTTGTCTAGGATAGGGAAAAAGCGAATTAATAAGAAGACTCCGGCTACGACTATTGTGCTTGAGTGGAGTAAAGCTGATACTGGGGTTGGGCCTTCTATGGCTGAAGGAAGTCATGGGTGAAGGCCGAATTGAGCTGATTTGCCTGCGGCTGCTAGAAGTAGGCCTAGTAGAGGGATTAGGCTTGTTGTTTGTGGGGTAGTTATGATTAAGTCTAAGTTCCATGAGTTTATTTTTGTTATGTATCATGCTATTGCTAGGATAAGGCCAATATCTCCGATACGGTTGTACAGGATGGCTTGTAAGGCAGCGGTGTTAGCGTCGGAACGTCCAAATCATCATCCAATTAGGAGGAAAGATATGATGCCTACTCCTTCTCATCCAATGAACAGCTGTATAAGGTTATTTGCGGATACTAAGATTATTATAGTAATTAGGAATATGAGTAGATATTTGATGAACCGATTTAGATGTGGGTCTGATTTTATATATCAGGTTGAGAATTCTATAATAGATCACGTTACGTATAGGGCGACAGGTATGAACAGTATGGAGTAAAGGTCTAGTTTGAAGCTTATGAGGATGTTTGTGGGTTGGATAGTAATTCAGTGTCAGTTAGTAATGGTTTCTTCATAGCCCAGGTGGAGGTAAATGGCTAGAGGTATGAGGCTTAGTAGGAATACATATTTGATTAGCTTGTTTACATATAGGGGTAGGTTAACTAGATTTGTGGGGTTTAGGGACGATAGTACGGGCAGGGTTAGTAGGGCTATGTAGGTTAGGAAAATGGAGGTTGTTATATTGATTACTTTTATTTGGAGTTGCACCAATTTTTTGGTTCCTAAGACCAACGGATTACTACTATCCTATAAAAGTAAGGGAGCCGAAGTTTTAATTTCGGATGCATGAATTAGCAGTTCTTGCTCTGCCCTTGGTAAATAAGAGAGGTTGAGCTCTATCTCTAGATTCACAATCTAGTGTTTTTATAAACTATATTTACAGTATAGGGTGCCCATAATTAGTTTAGGGGATAATGTAAGGAGTGCTAGGGGAATAAGGTGTAGGGCTATTAAGGTAGATTCTCGTGTAAATGAGGGTAGGATAGATTTTATGTGATGTGTGATTGACCCTCGCTGAGTTATAATAAGTATATAGAGGGTATACAGGGCAGTGATAAGTATATTAATACCAGTAAGAGTGATGGAGAAGTTTGATCAGGAGAATGATGATATGATTACATAGAGTTCTCCGATGAAATTAATTGATGGGGGAAGAGCCAGGTTTGTTAGGCTGGCTAATATCCATCATGCTGCTATTAGTGGTAAAACAGATTGAAGGCCTCGTGCCAGTAATATAGTGCGGCTGTGAATGCGTTCGTAATTGGTATTTGCTAAACAAAATAGTATGGATGAAGTTAAGCCGTGGGCTATTATGAGGGCGGTGGCACCTATGAAACTTCATGGGGTTTGAATCATGATTGCTGCAATTACTAGGGCCATGTGACTGATTGAAGAGTAGGCGATTAGGGATTTTAGGTCGGTTTGTCGTAGACAGATAGAGCTAGTTATTACTATACCTCAGAGAGATAGAAGTATAAAGGGGTAGGCTATGTTTGTTGATGTTGGATTTAGGATTATGGAGATTCGTATTATCCCATAGCCGCCTAGTTTTAGGAGGACAGCAGCTAAGACTATAGAACCAGCGATTGGGGCTTCGACATGGGCTTTTGGGAGTCACAGGTGAAGGCCATATAGAGGTATTTTTACTATGAATGCTATCATGCAGGCTAATCATATAAGTTGGTTTGGTAATGAGGGGGTTAGGTATGGGGGGTTAAATATTAGGTAGAGTATGTTTAGAGTGCCTAGTTGGTTTTGTTTAGTTAGTAAGGCGATAAGAAGGGGGAGGGATCCTACTAGTGTATAAAATAGGAAGTAAATGCCAGCATTCAGTCGTTCGGTTTGGTTACCTCAGCGTGTGATAATAATTAGTGTGGGGATTAATGTGGCTTCAAATAGAATGTAGAAGAATATAAATTCAGCGGCGGAGAATGTTATAATTAATGAGATTTGGAGCGTTACTAGTATGGAAATGAAAAGTTTTTTGCGGGTAGGGGTCTCTTTGTTTATATGGCCTTGGCTTGCAATTAGTATAAGTGGTAGAAGTCATGATGTAAGGATAAGTAGGGGGGTTGATAATTGGTCTGTAAGAAATAAAGTTGAAAAATTATGTGAGGCTTCATTGTGGTTGTAGAGGTTAAGTAAGGTAACTAGGCTGATTAAGAAGCTGTAAGTAGTTGTGTTAATTCATAGTATGGATGGCTTAGATCATCATGTAAGGGGTAGTAGCATTATTGTAGGGATAATAATTTTTAGCATTGTAGTAGATTGAGGTTTTGTACATAGTCATTTCCGTAGGAGTTGGAAATTATGACTAGTAGGGCTAATCCTACAGCTGCCTCGCATGCGGCAAATACTAGAATGATGATGGGGAGTATAAATGAGAGGTTGTTGTGCATGTTAAGGGTATTTACCGAGGTGAGTACGAAAATGGCTAGTATTATGCCTTCTAGGCATAATAGAGTAGATATTAGGTGGGATCGATATATGAGGGCTCCGAGTAAGGACAGGGTGAAGGCTAGTATTAGGCTTAAGTGAATTAGAGGCATGATGATAATTATGAGTAAATTCATAATCTAATGAGTCGAAATCATTTGTTTTTTTTTAAACTAATTATCATATTATTCTTCTCATTCTAGGCCTTTTTGAAGTCATTCATAGGCTAAACCTAATGCTAGAACAAGGATTAGTATTAAGGCTACTGAGACTACAATAGTGAGTTTGTTTATTTGGGCTGCTCAAGGGAGGGGTAATAAGAGGGCAATTTCTAGGTCAAACAGGAGGAATGTAATTGCTACTAGGAAGAATTTTATGGAAAATGGTAGGCGGGCAGTTTCAATCGGGTCAAAGCCGCATTCGTATGGTCCGATTTTTTCTGAATAGGCGTCTATTTGGGGTAGTCAGAATGCCATTAAGATAAGTATTATGGAGATTAGTGTGTTTATTAGGATAGAAGTTAATATGTTTATTATTCTTTCCTGAATTTTATCAGGGCTGGCTGATTGGAAGTCAGCTGTACTGGTCATACTAAAAGAATAGGATCCTCATCAATAGATTGATACGTATAAGAATAATCAGACTACGTCTACGAAGTGTCAGTATCATGCTGCTGCTTCGAATCCAAAATGGTGTTTGGATGTAAAGTGGAATTTTAGTTGGCGAATAAAGCATACTACTAGGAAAGTAGTTCCGATGATTACGTGAAGTCCGTGGAAGCCTGTGGCTATGAAGAAGGTTGATCCATATACCCCATCTGAAATGGTAAATGAGGTTTCAAAATATTCTGACCCTTGTAGAAGGGTGAAATAGATACCTAGGGCGATTGTAATAAATAGGGCTTGGATTATATGTATTCGGTTTCCTTCTATTAGACTGTGGTGAGCTCATGTAATTGAGACTCCTGAAGCTAATAGGACTGAAGTATTTAGTAGAGGCACGTCCAGGGGGTTTAAAGGTGTGATACCTGTGGGTGGTCAGCAGCCTCCGAGGTCGTGTGTTGGGGCTAGACTAGAATGGTAAAATGCTCAGAAGAATCCTGCGAAGAAGAATACCTCCGAGATGATAAAGAGGATTATTCCGTATCGGAGGCCTTTTTGAACTATAGGTGTGTGATGGCCTTGGAATGTTCCTTCTCGAATTACGTCTCGTCATCATTGAAATATAGTTAGGGTATTTGTAAGGAGGCCAGTCATTAGTAGAATTGCGGAGTGGTAATGAAATCATATGATGAGGCCTGAGGTTAATAGTAAGGCTGATAGGGCTCCTGTTAGTGGTCATGGGCTAGGGTTGACTATGTGGTAGGGGTGTGTCTGGTGGGTCATTAGGTGTTGTCATGTAAGTACAGACTAACTAGAAGGGTGAATACGTAGGCTTGAATTAGAGCTACGGCGAATTCAAGTAAAGTGAGTAGGATAAGAATGATAAAGGTAATGAAGGCGGTAGGGACGCTAATAGACAGTAAGACTAGGGTTGCTCCTCCGATTAAGTGAATTAATAAATGTCCGGCTGTAATATTGGCTGTTAGTCGTACGGCTAGAGCTATAGGTTGGATAAATAGGCTAATAGTTTCGATAATGATAAGTATAGGGATTAGAGGGACTGGTGTGCCTTGGGGCAGGAAATGGGCTAGTGAAGCTTTTGTCTTATGTCGGAAGCCTATAATTACAGCTCCTGCTCATAGAGGAATTGCTATACCTAGGTTTATTGATAGTTGGGTAGTTGGAGTGAAGGTATGTGGAAGAAGGCCTAGGAGATTGGTAGAACCAATAAAGATAATTAGGGATACTAGTATAAGGGATCAGGAACGTCCTTTGCTGTTATGTATAGATATTATTTGTTTTAGAATAATTTGGATAATTCATTGTTGTAGAGTGGTCGCGCGATTTGTTAATAAGCGTTTGGGGGTTGGGAAGAAGAAAGTTGGGATGGCGATAATAAGGATGATAATAGGGAGTCCTATTAATGTAGGGGTAATGAAAGAGGCAAATAGATTTTCGTTCATTTTAGTTCTCAGGGGTTGTGGGATTTTTGGGAGGCGATTAATTTTGTGGAGGGGGTAAGATAGTAGTTGAATGAGGAGATCTTGGTTTGAAGAAGGATAAATAAAGTTAGAAATATAGATAAGATAGTAATAAATCAAGTCGATGTGTCAAGTTGTGGCATTTCATTATGGGGATTCTAGGTAATCCCTTCTTTAGCTTAAAAGGCTAATGCTGTGCAAGCTTCATAATGTGGGTTATACTATTGATAGGGATCAGTTTTCGAAATGTTTTAGAGGTACTACTTCTAGGACGATGGGTATGAAGCTGTGATTGGAGCCACAGATTTCGGAGCATTGACCATAGAAGAGGCCGGGACGGGTAGAGGTTAGTGTGGCTTGATTTAGGCGTCCGGGGATAGCATCTGTTTTAATTCCTAGGGATGGTATTGCTCATGAGTGGAGGACATCTTCAGAGGAAATAAGTATTCGAATAGGAAGTTCTATTGGCAATACTACTCGATTATCAACTTCCAGCAGACGTAGGCCTCCAGATGGTAAGTCTGTTGTTGGGATCATGTAGGAGTCGAATGTGAGGTCTTCGTAATCAGTGTACTCATAGCTTCAATATCATTGATGGCCTATTGTTTTCACAGTAAGTGATGGGTTATTAATTTCGTCTATCATATATAAGATTCGTAGTGATGGCAGGGCGATTAGGACTAAGATGATGGCTGGTAAAATAGTTCAAATGGTTTCTACCTCTTGAGCATCTATGGTACTCGTGTGGGTAAGTTTTGTAGTTAGTATTGCTGAAATGATATAGAGGACTAGTGTACTGATTAAGAATACAATTATTAAAGTATGGTCATGGAAATTTATGAGTTCTTCTATAATGGGTGAAGAGGCATCTTGTAGGCCTAGTTGGAATGGGTAAGCCATAGGGGTATACAGGTGTTAGTCTGTGATTTAACCTTGACAAGGTTATGTAATTCTTTACTAATACCCCGAATAGAGAAAGTCATAGAGGTTATGATACTGGCTTGAAACCAGTGACTGGGGGTTCGATTCCTTCCTTTCTTAGTAAGATTTTACGTAAGTTGGTTCTTCGAAGGTGTGGTAAGGGGGCGGGCATCCGTGAAGTCATTCTAGATTAGTTGTTGTAAGTTCTACTGAGGTTACTTCTCGTTTTGATGCAAACGCTTCTCAGATTATAAAGATTATAATTATTACTGCTGTCAGTGAGATAAATGATCCTATTGAGGAGATTGTATTTCATGTTGTGTAAGCATCTGGGTAGTCTGAATAGCGTCGAGGTATACCGGCTAAACCTAGGAAGTGTTGAGGGAAGAATGTTATATTTACTCCGACAAATATTACTGAGAAGTGAATTTTTGCTCAGGTGTCGTCTAAGGTGTAGCCTGTGAATAAAGGAAATCAGTGAACAAAGCCTGCTATAATAGCGAAGACAGCTCCTATGGATAATACGTAATGGAAGTGGGCTACTACGTAGTAGGTGTCGTGCAGTACAATGTCTAGTGATGAGTTTGATAGTACAATTCCTGTAAGTCCTCCTACGGTGAATAGGAAGATAAAGCCTAGGGCTCATAGTAAGGCAGGTGATCATTTGATGTTACCTCCATGCAGGGTAGCGAGTCAACTGAATACTTTAACTCCTGTGGGAATAGCAATAATTATTGTAGCTGAAGTGAAATATGCTCGGGTATCAACATCTAGGCCTACTGTAAATATATGATGGGCTCATACAATAAAGCCCAGGAAGCCAATGGATATTATTGCTCATACTATGCCCATGTATCCAAAAGGTTCTTTTTTTCCAGAATAGTAGGTGACAATATGGGAGATAATTCCAAATCCTGGTAGAATAAGAATGTATACTTCTGGGTGGCCGAAGAATCAGAATAAGTGTTGATATAAGATGGGGTCTCCCCCTCCGGCAGGATCAAAGAAGGTTGTATTAAGATTTCGGTCAGTTAGGAGCATTGTGATTCCAGCTGCTAGAACTGGTAGAGAGAGGAGAAGAAGAATGGCTGTGATTAGTACGGATCATACAAATAGGGGGGTTTGGTATTGGGATAAGGCTGGTGGTTTTATATTAATGATAGTTGTAATAAAATTAATTGCTCCTAAGATTGATGATACTCCCGCTAAGTGTAGTGAGAAAATAGCTAGATCTACGGATGCTCCTGCGTGAGCTAAGTTTCCAGCTAGTGGTGGATACACTGTTCAGCCTGTACCAGCGCCTGCTTCAACTATAGAGGAGGCAAGGAGGAGGAGAAATGATGGTGGTAAGAGTCAGAAGCTTATATTGTTTATTCGAGGGAAGGCCATGTCTGGGGCTCCAATTATCAAAGGAACTAGTCAATTACCAAAGCCTCCAATTATTATGGGTATTACTATGAAGAAAATTATTACGAATGCATGAGCTGTGACGACTACATTATAGATTTGGTCATCTCCTATTAGAGCTCCGGGCTGACCTAATTCAGCTCGAATAAGAATGCTTAGGGCTGTACCAACTATTCCAGCTCAAGCGGCGAAGATCATATAGAGAGTACCAATATCCTTATGATTAGTTGAGAATAGCCAACGGGTGATGAACATAGGTAAAATGGCTGAGTAAGCATTAGACTGTAAATCTAAAGACAGAGGTTTTAGTCCTCTTTTTACCAGGCCCTGAGGTGATATTCATATTGAATTGCAAATTCAAAGAAGCAGCTTCAATTCTGCCGGGGCTTCTCCCGCCTAAGTTTCTGTTAAGGCGGGAGAAGTAGATTGAAGCCAGTTGTAGTAGGGTTTTTAGCTGTTAACTAAAGTTTCGTGGGGTTGGAGCCCACCAATCTAGTGAGGATTTAGCTTAAATCAAAAGCGAATGATTTGCAATCATTAGATGTGAGATGAGTTCTCGTAATCCTTAGTTCAGAAGTTAAGTAATGATTGCTTTCTTAGGACTTTGAAGGTCCTTGGTCTAGTATAACCTAAACTTCTAGTATGAAATGGATGATAATGTTGTTAGGGGTAGGGTTAGTGTGGAAATGATAATGAGGGGGGAAAGAAGTGTTAAGTGTTTTGTTGGAATGAGTCGTCATTGTATTTTGTTGTTGTTTGGTGTAGGAAATATAGTTAGAGATGAAGAGTAGATCATTCGTAGATAGAAGAATAGGTTTAGTAGTGCTAGGATTGCGATGGTGATGGCTATGTAGTTATTGTCGTTTATTGTAAGCTCCTGAATAATTAATCATTTTGGTAGGAATCCTGTGAGAGGGGGTAGTCCTCCTAGGGATAATAAAATAGTCATGGAGGATAGTGTGATTATGGGGTGTTTGTTTCATACGTGTGATAGTGATGTGATGGACAAAGTATTTGTAAAGTTGAAGGATATGAATAGTGTAAGTGTTAATAGGATATAAATTATTAGATTGATTAGTGTAAGTGAGGGGTTGTATGAGATAATAATTACTATTCATCCCATGTGGGCGATAGATGAGTAGGCTATAATCTTGCGTAGTTGAGTTTGGTTTAGACCTCCTCAGCCTCCGATTAGGATTGAGAGGAGGCCAGTTGATAATATGATGGGTGTTGGGGTGAGGGGTGCTAGATTGTATAAGATTGAAAGTGGGGCTAATTTTTGTCATGTGAGCACTAGTAGTCCTGATATAAGATTAATTCCTTGAATTACTTCAGGTATTCAGAAGTGGAATGGGGCTAGCCCTAGTTTTATTAGGAGGGATAGAGTAATTAGTGTGATGCATGTTTGGTTGGTTGCATGGTTTATAGTTCAGAGGCCCGAGTAGGTATAGTTGGTTAAAATAGAGGCTAGGAAAATTATTGAGGCGGTGGCTTGGGTTAGGAAATATTTCGTAGCGGCTTCTGTTGATCGTGGATTAGCTTTTTTGATTAGGATTGGGATGATTGACAGTATGCTTATTTCTAGTCCTACTCATATTAGTAGTATATGGGTACTAGATAGGGTAATGATAGTCCCTGAAAATACTGTTAGGGCAATTAGAGAGTTAGTGATAGTTTTTATTAGTACGGGAAGGGGTATAAACCAACATTTTCGGGGTATGGGCCCGATAGCTTTATTAGCTGACCTTACTTAGAATTTGGTGTACTGGTAGCACGAAGATTTTTGAATTCTTAAGAGTAGGTTCGAGACCTATAGTTCTAGAAATAAGAGGATTTAAACCTCTATGTTTTACTCTATCAAAGTAACTCTTTTGTCAGACATATTTCTAGGAGTAGGGTGGGATGTATGATATTGAAGTTGGCAGTGAGATATGTCATATGCATAGGGCTAAGGTTAGGGGTAGGAAGTTTTTTCAAAGTAGATGCATTAGTTGATCATATCGGAATCGAGGGTATGATGCTCGAACTCATAGGAATAGAGAGGATAGGAGTAGGGTTTTTGTGACAAATTCTAGTGTGTAGAGGTTTGTATGTTCAGGGTTGGTTAATGCGCCTAGAAAGATGGTAGTGGTCAGGGCGTTTATTAGGATAATATTTATGTATTCTGCTATGAAGAACAAGGCGAATGGGCCTCCTGCGTATTCTACGTTGAACCCTGATACTAATTCAGATTCTCCTTCAGTGAGGTCGAAGGGGGCTCGGTTGGTTTCTGCTAGGGTTGAGATAAACCATATTATGGCTAGTGGTCAGGTTGGAACAATAAATCAGATTGCTTCTTGTGATTGGATTATGGAGGTTAGGGAATAAGACCCATTAAGTAGTAGAACTGATAGGAGGATAATTGCTAGGGAGACTTCATAGGAGATTGTCTGTGCTACTGCTCGGAGGGCACCGATCAGGGCGTATTTGGAGTTTGATGCTCATCCTGATCATAGGATTGAGTAGACTGCTAGACTAGATAGTGCTAGGATAAATAGTATTCCTAGGTTTAAGTTTATTAATGGGTGTGGTATTGGTATGGGGATTCATAGACTTAAAGCTAGGGATAGTGCTAGTACTGGGGCGATGACAAATAGGGTTACTGATGAGAAATTAGGTCGTAAGGGTTCTTTAATAAATAATTTTATAGCATCTGAGAAGGGTTGAAGTAGACCGTAGGGGCCTACAATGTTAGGTCCTTTGCGTAGTTGTATATATCCCAGGATTTTTCGTTCCACCAGGGTAAGGAAGGCTATGGCTAGGAGGATAGGGACAATGAGGGTGAGGGTGTGAATAATTTGCATGTGTGCTAAGAAGAGGAGTTGAACCTCTGAGTGCAAGGTTTTAAGTCTTGTGCAATTACCGGGCTCTGCCATCTTAGCGAACCCTTATCTTGGGTAAGGGTTGGGCATAGTTTCTAGATTAAGATTATTTCATCTATTATTCTAAGGGCGCTAGTGATTTAGGAGGCTCTATTTTTCTGGTCCTTTCGTACTGGGAAAAATTGCTAATAGATAGAAACCGACCTGGATTACTCCGGTCTGAACTCAGATCACGTAGGACTTTAATCGTTGAACAAACGAACCTTTAATAGCTTCTGCACCATTGGGATGTCCTGATCCAACATCGAGGTCGTAAACCCTATTGTCGATATGGACTCTTAAATAGGATAGCGCTGTTATCCCTAGGGTAACTTGGTCCGTTGATCAAATTGTTTTTGGGTCAATAAGTTGAATTAATAATATTGACTGGTAAGTCTCTGTTTTATCCATTCGGAGGTTTTTTTGTGCTCCGAGGTCACCCCAACCAAAATCATTAATTCAGGCAGTCTTAAGTAATGGTTATCCCCTTGGGGTAAGTTTTAGGACTGGTGAATTAATAAATTAAAGCTCCATAGGGTCTTCTCGTCTTATTGTTTTATTCCAGCCTCTTCACTGGAAGGTCAATTTCACTGATGGGAAGTAAGAGACAGTTGAACCCTCGTCTTGCCATTCATGCTAGTCCCTAATTAAGGAACAAATGATTATGCTACCTTTGCACGGTCAGGATACCGCGGCCGTTTAACGTAAGTCACCGGGCAGGCAGTGCCTCTAATACTTTTTATGCTAGAGGTGATGTTTTTGGTAAACAGGCGGGGCTCGTGTTTGCCGAGTTCCTTTTACTTCTTTTCATCTTTCCTTAATGCACTCCTGTGTTGGGTTAACTCTATGTATAGAAAAGTTTGTTTATTTATGGGTGTCTATTCATTTTGAGTTAACTATCAGTGAGTTATTCGAGCTGATATACGCTTGTGCTAGGAGAAAGATACTTTCTTGTTACTCATACCAACATTATTTCATCTATAAGTTTATAGATTAGTCCAGTTGGGTGATAGGAATTCGTTTATAATTGAGGTATTAGGGGAGGTGTTGTTAAGTTTGAGCTTTAACGCTTTCTTAATTGGTGGCTGCTTTTAGGCCAACTATGTTAGATTAGGTTCTTATTCTCTAATAGAGGTTTTATCCTTTGTCTAAAGAGCTGTCCCTCTTTAGAATAACAGTTAAACTTGCAGGGGGATTAAAAATTCTTTGGGCAAGTTTATAGTTGAACTAATATTCTTTCTCTGGACAACCAGCTATCACCAAGCTCGTTAGGCTTTTCACCTCTACCTAAAAGTCTTCCCACTATTTTGCCACATAGACGGGTGCATTCAGAAAATTGCTCTTAGGTAGCTCGTTTGGTTTCGGGGGGTCTAACCCAGTTCTCTTTGCTAGATTGATTCTAGTTGATCCATTATGCAAAAGGTACAAGGGTTAATCTTTGCTTTTTTATACTTATACTTTTCTTCTTTCATCTTTCCCTTACGGTACTTTCTCTATAGCGCCAGTGTATCATTTCTATCTCCTATACTTTGATATGCGATTAAATGATTTAATTTAAAATTTGATTCTATAGTTTAATTAAGAGTGAGTTGGGCTAGCAGTAGCTCAAAATGTCTCATAATATTGAGAATCTTCTGAGTGTAAGTCAGATGCTTTGTTTAAGCTACGTTTTGATTCATCCAAGCACACTTTCCAGTATGCTTACCATGTTACGACTTATCTCCTCTAATACGGGTTTCCCATAGTATTATGAATTGGTTCTAGAAAAGTACTTGAGGAGGGTGACGGGCGGTGTGTGCGTACTTCATTGCTCAATTCAACTAAGCACTCTATTCTTAGTTTACTACTAAATCCACCTTGGCTCTTTTGTTTCAAAAAGAGTAGCGTTATGTTCTTGATGAAGAAAATGTAGCCCATTACTGTCCACTCCATTGGCTACACCTTGACCTAACGTTTTTATGACTTGAGGTTATTGAGCTAACTTTTTTTCCCTATAAGGGTTTGCTGAAGATGGCGGTATATAGGCTGATTTAGCAAGGAGTGGTGAGGTGGAGCGGGGTTTATCGATTATAGAACAGGCTCCTCTAGGGGGATATAAAGTACCGCCAAGTCCTTTGAGTTTTAAGCAATAGCTAGTAGTTCTCTGGCGGGTTGCCTTGTTATATGGCTAACCTTTGTTTAGGGCTAGGCATAATGGGGTATCTAATCCCAGTTTGTGTCCTAGCTATCGTGTGTTCAGGCTTAATAGGGTCACTTTCGTAGTTTATTTTATTTTGGACTATGAATTTCTACATATTAGTCCAGATTTAACTCTATTTGGGTTTTGTCTCTAAACACGCTTTACGCCGCAGGGTTTATTAGTTTGGGTTAATCGTATGACCGCGGTGGCTGGCACGAAATTGACCAACCCTAAATAGTATAACTTAGTCGAACTTTCGTTCATTGCTTAATTTTTATCACTGCTGTATCCCGTGGGGGTGTGGCTAGGCAAGATGTCTTGAGCTACTTTTGTGTGCTTGATACCTACTCCTTAAGGTCGGCTAGTAGCCGACTTTTAAGGGTATTCTCACTGGCATGAGGAAACTTGCATGTGTAAGTTTACTAGGAACTAATAAAAAGGCCAGGACCAAACCTTTTGTTTGCTAATGGGCCTGGAAGGCCATCTAAGCATTTTCAGCGCTTTGCTTTAATGAATTAAGCTACGTTAGC